GACTTTGAGTATGATGAATGAGTGGAAAGATCTTTTTAGAAGTCCCTGTCCGATCCAACCAAAGAGTTAGTATATAAAAAATATATCTCTTTTTTAGATAAAGGGGAGAACTGCGAGTTTTTTCAGAAAAGACTTGCTGCTCCCCTATCCGAATCCCGCGAGTGACTAAGCGCGAGACGAGCCATAACATAAGGGGCGAATCTACTCTTCGTAGAATCGACCATAGATATCTTCTTTTTTCGGTATATTTGCATCAGGCTTAGCCCCTACTAGTAAGAAGGTGTTCCCGAAAGGGGACGAAACCTGTCTAAGATCCTGTGTGCGGCTTAGTAGCGCGTGAACAGAACACGTAGCCTAAGCGGAACTAAATATTCAACCAACCTATGATCCATTTTTTGAATCAGCTTACTATCAATAAACCATGTGTTAGGTTCTCGTTGCGGGAGATCTTGGAACATGCCCGTCGTGTGAATGCGCATACAAATAGGGGCACCCCCCGCCCTTTATTCGAATGGTGGTTTCAGCTTCCTTCCCCATACCATAGAAAAAGGGTTTTCCGGCCCTCTAGGTCGAGGAGCGGATAAGGTATTTCTCCATTTGATGCTGGAGGAGTGCGTGCGAGACTTCCGGATGCGGAAATCCCGCGATAGCTGCTTCTTTCATTTCTTGTATAGAGCATTTTTGTACCCATTTTTATTCGTAGTAGGTGCCTTCATGGGTCGGGCCAGAGTGTCGTTGATAAGCTCTAACGCTGGAGCGATGGTATGAGTCGGACTGCAGGCGCGGGTTGGACCGTGGGCGTAGACTAGTTTGCAGGCATGGGCCGAACCGCGTGCATGGACTGGATCATGGACGCGAGTCAGGAATGCTCTTTTTTCTTTATCTGCCGCGACCGCATACGAGGGCACATTGTCCCACTAAAATCTCCCATCTAATTTTTCTTGTTATTTTCCCGATCGTCGAATGCGAGATCGGAAGGCGTAGCAATTTGAATCACGCCGCATCGCAAAAAAGTAAACTCTCGGGCAGCGGTTGTTGTAGTCTCGGGTTTCTTGTAGCTTTGGGGATTGGTAAATTACTTTCTTCCTGCAATAACGGCAGAACCATTGATCATCTTCATCTTCGGGCTGCACTTGGTAGTCAGACTTCGGTAATTTCAGCATATCATTGCCTATATCCTATATAAATATAAAGGGCTCGTTTGACTTTGAGCTCTTCTTGATGTCAAAGTGCAAATCCTTTCGATGACCTTCTTTCTTCCCTTTGTCTTTGCTACCTTTAGGAGGTCTCCGACTTCTATCTGCGACATTAGCATATGCGTGCCGTTCAATCAGGTTTGCCCTGCTTCCAGTAGCACGTTGAGAGAGTTCATCGAAAGTAGTAGGGCCTCCAGCAATAATCAAGCCCGAGCGCAATTCAATGCGGATTCCCGCAATACACATTTTTCCCAATTTCTCTTCTGGGATAGATTCTGCTAACTGATTTCGTGGGAGAAAGGCTTGCTAATAAACGGAATCGTTCCATAGCTCAACCGACTCCTCGGGTTCTTTTTTACTACGCCGTAAATCTTCCGACGTGATAGATTTCCTCAAAGAACGAAATCAGGAGCATAATAACTCAAACAACTTGTCTCAGGACCTAATAGATCTCGCTTTCAGTCTGGAGAACCAGCGGAAAGCGTTCTTTCGGAGCGAGCTAGGGAACTGCTTGATAAGCAGCTTTTTATGTTGAGCAATATCAACGCATTGTGTCTGAAATTTGGCTAAATGCTCGAAATGAGCGATATGTTCTTTTGGATCACCAGTCTCGTCAAATGTATCAAACTTCGAAGGGACGTAGTATCGCGGGAACGCTTTCTTGGCCACGCTGTCATCATATGGCCTCTTATAGCTCCTATGATCTTCATTTATAGACAGCGCTGTGGTGGCGATGATCTCCTTAACTGCATCTTTCCACTTTTGATCTGCAACGTCCATCACGGACGAAGAAGAGGTCGGCTTTCGAGTAGTAGGGTGGTGGCATATCAATATTCAAATTACTTACGATATTTCTTTCGTTCAATGAATTCATGTCTCTTCTTTTTTGGCTGCTCCCACGACAAGTTTTTGTCGGTATTTACATAATGAAACAACTCGTAGTGCCACTCTTCGGTCCGTTAAACCAACTCCAACCAAACCAAGAGTTGGTTCTTAACCAAAGACGAGATTGCACAACTTCAACATTCAATCGCACAGCGCTGCCCATTAAAGGTAGCGGACAGCGACGCTGACGGATTAAGTCATAACATCTGAACATCAGACCATATTTGTTAAACTTACTTAACAGGTCTTTCCGATCAGGACGTAGACAAACCGCAGGTGGATCTAATAGTTGTTCCAAAGGTAAAGTGAAGTCACAACAGGCTTCCTCATAGCACCGGACATATCGTACGAGAGATTCCACCCAATATCTGAGCATGACTTTCTCCACGTAGAAGTCCCCTTCTTCAGTGAGCTTACGCTCAAAATCATCCCGCACAGACAACAAATACTTTTCATCTGGACGACACGACTCCAAAAGAAAATACCGCACCATACCAAGGTGATAGCAATTAACTACTAACCCATCTGGAAAACCTAACCAGATAGGAAACGGTAGTGGTATGATTCCACCAGGCGAGAAGGCCACCAAAACGTACCTATACCAGTGTCGGTTATATTGAGGTTCTATTTTTCCTTAGCCAAAGACGAATACCGCCTGTAGTACAGCCTCAAAGACGCCTCAATCCGACCATGGATCTCTTAATCCAGTTTGCTTACCCATCCTTATCTGCTTACGGTAAGTTCACAATTTCCTTAACCATGAAGCGATCTTACGGAGAGGAGATCTCATTTACGCTAGGTGATGCTATCCCCTTGACTTATAAAGATTGTAAGTGAATTCCAATGAGTGAGGTCTATGCTCATATATATCGATATATTAATCAATATGCCCTCAACTTAATATGTTTAGTTTCCCAGTCTCCTCGGGTAAACTCTTTCATTTACCAAGGCTGTTTTCTTGAGGAAGTGAGCAAGCAAAAGAGTGACTTCTGTAGGGGGCAAGTCAAACTCTTATTTTTCAAGCTAGGTTCCTGACCAGTAAAGGACGGATGTTAAAGTTATTTTATTCCTAGAAGAATAAGGAATATTACAGTATCTAAGAAAAAGAAGAAAGATAAGAAGTGGAAAGTTTTTGCCTATACAAGTAACTTCGTACAAAGGAAATGGAATTATAATATCGAAAATGGGTATTTAACCTTTGGTTCGTATATAGGCATTGGTTAGCCTTTCTTCTCATGAGCCTTGATTGTAGTGAACGGCTTATACAGATGGATGTGGTGGGACTTGCTTCGTTCGTTCCTCGCTTTCTATCTCATAGAAGTTCCATTCCGAAGATGGGTGATAGGACCCTAGGGAAGTGCCTAAGAGGATAAAGCAATCGAATTCAATATTGAGAATTGCCCACCTGTGGTTCCTTTGGCTTCGCAACGTGTTACCGGCAAGCCTCGGTTTGCATGTAGGAGGTGAAGAACTCTGTTGAGATCAATAGAAAATACCTCAGATGAAGTAGTGATTGCTTCCTTTCTGAAAGGCTAATGGGAGGTTGCTCGCCTACACTTGCATTGCCGGATCTCATGTCAATGAGCTCTAATTAGCAGACCATAGCGCTTATGCTTCCATTCTCTGTGAAGAAGAGTCAAATAGCAGTTGCTTGGTCTCGTCAAAGGCTGACTTCCTTCTCCTTGGTTTACTACCGCGGGCTTGGATCCTTCCCGTTGAACAACGTCTTCGTGTAAAAGGCCAAGAGAGATACAAAGCGTACAACGAAAGAAGACAAAAGCATACCATTCTGAAAGAAGTGAAAGTTAATAAAGAAAGCAATGTTTGAAATGGCAAAGAAAAGAGAGGAAGTCTTCTACTCCCAAAGATAACCAGCCAACGCGTGGAGGGAAAGTCAAAGAAAGACAAAGTGGAATCCTTCTCCGAATCCGAATATCGCCAAAGGCTCCAAACCTTACGAGAGTGCCTAAAGACCCTCTATCACTTAAGAACAAGAAAACCCATATCAAAAGTGAGCTTCCGAAGAAGACCCTTTTCGTCATAGATTGGGAAGAAAACGAAGGAAAGTGACTCAACGAACGGTATAAGGGAACCAGAGGTGATATCATACAGATCCCTCCTTCGTAGCCGGTACCCCGAAGAGGGAATTCCAACAATCACTTCGTCCTCTCCTACAAACTCTATTAATTCCACCATTTCCCCAGTCTTGAACCTTCATTTCATGAAAGTACACGAATCCTCTTAGATTGGGCTGCTTTTCTCCCGTTTTTCGGAATAAAAAGAGGTGCTTCCTGGCTTTCGAATACGACTTCGATAAGAGATTGCAGTTTGATTTTTAGTTGAGTTATATAGTAGTCTAGGCCTGTCCATTAAGGATTGACTGCTGGATGTCAAGATTCTAAGTGGAAACCTTAGGCGTCTGCCTCGAGCCATGCTAAAGATTGTTCACGAGATTGCTCTGGGAGGATTCAAAGCAAACTACTAGTTGTGCTACCAGGTCCGAAAGCCCACCCCTGTTTACACATTTCAATTTCCCTGTAAAGCGAGGGTCACGATCGCTGATGATGCTCTTAGGAAGGCCCCAATACTTCACAACATGCTTGAAGAACAAGCGGGCTGCTTCATCGGCTGTGCAATCCCGTGGGGCAGGAATGAAGGTTCCATACTTCGATAGCCTGTCTACTACCACCAAGATGGAACCGCAACCTTCAGACTTAGGAAGAGCCGATATGAAATCCATGGTAACGCTATCCCATGGACGTTCAGGTGTAGGCAGTGGCTCAAGCAAACCAGCGGGCTGTCTTTGCTCTACCTTGTCTTGTTGGCAAACAAGGCAGGTTCTCACATAAGCTTAGAAATGACGTAATAAGAAAGGGTTCTGAAGGAAGCAGGTTGTTCTGAACCCTTTCTTACGTCATTTCTGTTCTGGTACTGATGTGAGTTCTGCTATAGATGCTATAAATAATGCTGAATTACGCTTTCGGATTCTTGCAGATTTCTGGGATAATTTTAATAGAGAAGAAGAAGAAGAACGTAATAGGAATTTAGGATACTAAGATGATTATTTTCAATAAAAGAACTAATAATAATAGTATGAAAAAGTATAATTGGATTTTTTATAATAGTAAATGGAAAATTTATAATACTAGTTTTTTGTATTATAATTGTTATTGGGCTTATTATTTAGGATTAAAAAGGCCTGAGTTCAAGTACGACTTATTTGCAAAACCACTTGCACTTGAAAGCCGCTGGGAAGCTCCCAGCATGAAAAGGGAAAGTACCTTTACCAGAAGCCCTATCTATAATGATATTATTCCTAGCTTTCCATCAGTCTTCTGGACTGGTAAGATTCGAATCAAAGATTGTATTTTATGTTATGACACAAAAAGTAGAGTTAATATTATATTAAGAGTGGCTGCCCTAATACAATTAGATCCCCTTGAGGGATTAAAGCTGATCAAAGTGGGGAAGTTTCTCATAGGAAATAAGGCCTACTACCGCCTATTTGAGGTACTTCCTGTTGGGGTACTTCCATTTGGAATACTTCCAATACTGCTATCCAGGGTAGAAGTCAAGCCTATTGTCTTTCCACAAAGGATTATTTCTCCTGATTCACTGAGTGTGAACAATCTAAAATACCCCCTTCATGCTTTTGGCAACTCAGCAGCAGTGAGTGAAAGAATCAGAAGGTTAGTCAATGTAACGAATGCAGGAACTATCACTCCATTACTAATGGTGTTCTACTATGGGTGGGTAAGCCATTACCCCTTGGAAATCCTCCCAGATATATATCTGATCATAGATCAACAGCTCATTCCGTTCGAGAACGAAATCCCAATGATCGACGTTATAGAAGTTCCCACAGATGATATAGAGGGTGGGGATACAACCCTCAAATGGATGATTGTGGGGGGCATAGCCTTGAGTATCATATTCATTTATTATGCAACCACAATGGTCTCTCCGACGAGCCCTTCGGAATAGGTCTTATAATAATCATTATGTTGATTAATAGAAAAGCGGTAAAGAGGGAGGTTGAGTGTGGTAAGGGGATGGGCGGCGACCCTTACAGAATCTAGAATAAGGGAGAGGGTCGAGTCACCGCTTCGCCCCTTACAAAGACTCTCTTCCTTTCTAAAGAGTAACTTCCCACCTCGTATTTTTTATTATATTAGTAGAGCTTACGTTGGTCGCCTCTCTATCTAAGATAAGAGTTCGAGTTCGATTCCAAAGCCCAGGAAAGCCTTGTTGACCGAATTAGTCCTTCTGAAAGGAAGTTCCCATGCCACCGCTTCAGGCTTACCGTACTTATTCCCATCCAAAGAGTTCGACCCCTGTACTGCGCCTAGAAAATTTTCTAGAGGTTTAGACATATTAGAGCTACCACTAGTGAGTTGCCTCCCCTCTAGCTCTAGGGTGATTGAACTAGCGGATATGCCGATAAAGGCAAAGCTGATCTTGGGATCTTTCTAACCTAACAGCATCTATTCCTTTTAATAAGACTCGAAGATGCAAGTCTAGATTCACTCTCTTCTCTGCTACTTCGTCCCCTTCGGTGAATGCTTTCTTGCCAACATGCCTTCCTTTTAGACCTAGACCTATCATTACCGACTAAGGGCAAACGTGGAAGATTTCCAATCATTTTGACAATGTCGTACCTTTGCTACTTAGATTTTCCTGCGAGTTCGATTTCTTCTTACTTAGTAGAATGGCAACCCTTGGAGTTCGATCCAAACAAAAGCAGAATGCCGGAAAGCAAATCCAATTCAATCTTGACTTCCTTCTGACTTCTAGGCTTTTACCCGAGTTGCAGAGAAGAAAGATATGAGATTGACCAAATCGGAATGCGCACCTTCTTCATACTGTAAATTATCATGCGTACTTCCCTCCAATGCCTCAGTTAAGGCTATGACTGATTGATGAGCCTTCTATCTCCTTCGGTCAAGCAAGGCTGACTGAATCAAGGGACGAACCACTTATAGGCTTTCTGCCTTCTCTTCTAGCTCATTCGATTCCCTATAGGTCTAGGTCTAGGCAAAGAGAACTGGGCAAACTAAACCACTAGTAGGTCACGAACTCAATTAAGAGATCAATCCAATTTCCTGCTGGCTACTTTCTTCCTTATAGTTGGATGTCTTAGAGAATAGAGTTTCGGATAGATGGGTTCTACCCCAGGGTTTAGACATATTATCAGGAGAATGCCCCCTAATCTGCGACATTACACGGATATGCAAAGGTCGCTCATTCACTTCCATCCTTCTCGTTCAATCTAGTGCCTACTCACTACCCGGGATCTAAGACTCCTTCCTTTAAAGAAAGCGCAGCGTGAAACCAGTTTCTTTCATTCGATGTAGTGGTCCGATTGCCTAGTGGAAGCCCTTAGGCACTTGATTCTAGCGTACGCTCGGCTCCTCTACCAATCACCACAGCGCGAGATGCGCAAAAGTTACTGACCCATCTCTCCACGCCAACTGGCGGAGCGGCTCCCTGTGCTCTTTCAACCTCGGTTAATGTCGTAGTTTCTTTCCCTTCTCCTAAGTATGAGTTGAGAGTCTAAGAGGGAGTCTTCCTCTACTCTAGGCTCACTCCACCCCCTCTGTTGTCTTATTTCAATGCTTTGAAACCATGGGTGGTAGAATGGTGTTGGGACTATTGAAACTGTCGATCTCCAACTTGAAGGTGGGCGGGAGATAGATAAGGCCTGCAAGGGCACTGTCTAGTTCTCGACTCGATTATCTTGTATGAGCTGAGTGGTAGACCAATCCTACCATAACTAAAGGGGTGAGGAAGAAAAACAAAGATCAACCTACTACCAAAAGGAAAGGCGATACCCCGCTGAAGGCAGCAAGCACCATCCACTTGTTGGAACGAGGCCTTTCTCAACTCTTGGTCTATTGACGCTCTGCCGGTCAAGTCCTTCGTAACTTGACTCCACAGGGCTCATGCAAAAAAGCGACTGGGTTAGTTTGGCCAGCTGACCGAAACACGTTATACCTAACGAACTAGCGTAGCTGTGGGACTCTCGCTAGTATTGATCTCCTGGACTAGTACCGATGGTGGCTCCTCATCCGAGGAGTAATAACCTGTAAAAGGAGGGCATTCAGTCAAGCATCCAATCAGCAGCTGGACTGGAAAATAGATACAAGAATGATTATAGAGTTCCCATCTTTCCCGATTGGCTCCGCTTTTCTCGAATGCAGGTATGAAACCAGGAAACTAGCCTTTATTAGATTAGTAAATAAAGCGGAAACAAACCTGTGGGATAAGTCAGCAAATCATCATCATATATCGGATATCGCACAGGAAAGAGAGATTCCGGAATCTCTTGCTGGCCTGTAGGGACAAAAACACCGTTTTCACACTTCGACTCTCGTTAGAAGGGAGGCTAACCTTATTCATAGACTCAAGAATCAGTTAGGGCAGTGGTGTGAGAATCATGATGAGATATCTGACATTGTCCTTGATCACTTTCAAGATAGACATGTGGAACTGTTTCCATGGAAAAGTTATTGAATAAACCCTTACATCTCCCAAGAGGACAATGCTCTCCTCCTTCTGCTAATGCGAATATCCCGTTCTTGGTTCTTATCTTATATAAAGATCCTGCCCCTGTTATGTTAGCGTCTCTAATCTCATCTATTGGTTGGAGCTCTCTTCGGGAAAGAGTCTAAGCTGCCCGCCCATTTCTTCTTCAATTTCACAAAGACAAAGAAGATTTGAGCTCCTTCGGACCCTTCTCCTATAATGTTAGGCGAGGTGCCTTCTGCTCTCTTCGATTTAGAAAGCAACTGAGTGGCTTTCGCTCCTTGGTCTATTGTCTATCGATGTCCTGCCCCACCTCTCTTTAGTGCTTGAGTTAGTTGATAGAGACCTGTACTGTAGGAATAGGCCACTTCTTGGCAAGTTCGGAAGCTTTGGTGAGAGGGGAACTAATGCTAATGGTCTCGGATATGGCTCAGAGTACTGCCTCGCTTAGTCCAGCTGAGCTCTACTATTAACTAATGAGACTTACATAGAGTACAAGTACCAAATACAGAAAAAAAGAGTGTATGCGAGTAAGTGCGAAAGCTTTTGCATCTTCTTTTCCGTCTACTAATTTGAGCTCTTCTTGTCGATCAGTGCGACTCCAAAATCCACATACAGAGAAAGCTGATGTGCCCTTTTTAGCGCAGTTGCAATATCAATATATAGCGTAGTTGCAAGGCTTTCTTTCGTGAGCTAGCCTTGTTTGCTTCCTCTTTTCCTCTCTGTTTCGGATGTCCATCCAATCTCTGATTCCAGTCCATAACTTTCTTGAATATAGCTCCTGTTGCTCTTCTCTGGCTAGGATGTCACTTATATGGCTATCTTTTCTTAAGCCTCAGGGTAATAAGGGACTAAGGCCTGTAAAAGAAGTATCGATTATAAGACCTAATCCGGCTTTCCGTGCGATATCTCCTTGCTAAAGGCCTATCTCTCATCTTGAAGGCTGGTTGAATGGATCATAGAAGGTACAAGATGTGCTTCCATTCCTTTACCTATTTCTGTGCTTATTTACCAATCTGTGCTTGTTTAGCAGCGGGCTTCTGTCATTCTCATTGTAATATTAAGTGTTGTAATAATAAATGATGTAGTTGTAAGATCCTCCTTCTCCTCCCTCTGCTTGGGAATTAGTGTCGGGTACATGGAAGGGTTAGATTGAGAAAGAGAGGGTACGTAGAGGGGTCAGAAGTAGCGACGAGTTAATCAAAACAAAAGTAGCAAGTTTGTTCCGTAGGCTTTCGTGAATTGAATGGGGCTCATGGCTTTCGAAGTCGAAATCACCCGCAATGGCTCTGATAGTTGAATTTTTTGTTCTTTCTCAAAGGGATCGTATTGATCCTCTTCTGAGACTATGGGAGAAGACTGGGTAGAAGAAGCTTTTAGCCCCTGCTTGGTCAGTGCTATTTCCCGGTCGTCCAATGGTCTTTAGTCGTTATTAAGCCTGGTATGCCTCCGCCCTGTGTCCACAATTCCAGAACTTCAATCCAGGATCATGCCTTGGGCTTAGTTCACATGTTCCTGCTTAGTTCGCATTCCGGGTATATGGCAAGCAAGAAAAACGTATTCGCCATAGTTACGATATCCTTTGCTGATAGTACTACTAGCTCTTGACTTAAGGGGCAGTAAGTAGCTCACCAATTTCGGGTGTACGCGTCCCGTAGTCTAACTGGTACTCATGTCTTCTATAGCAGTATGGTATATGTAATGTTGTTGGTTCCAGGTTGCTTAGGACTGTCAGGTTGCTAGTCCTTCGACTAAAAAGCCTTTTCTCAAAAATTCCATTTCCTTCCATGAAATTAGATGAAAAAATTTTTAGTATCCGTTGAGTCATTCGCAGAAGCAGCTCTTTCAAAAGCACCCAAATCTGATGAAGGAACTGTGGAATCAGCGGTTTCTTTCATTCGCTGAAAAACAACGCACCGAAAATATAATAAAAAGAATCCGATGGATCATACATTGCACAGGCATCATCCTAAGAAGCGGAGCCTAGGGCTGCTCTTTCCCTCTCAATCTGAACCGGCTGAAGAGGAATTATTCCCTGAAGCCGAGGCCGAACTAAAATATTAAGTTTATCCCGTTCCTCCGGAGCGCCTCGCCCTCAGGAGCCCGAAGTAACTCATCCTCATCAGCCCCAAGTAACGAATCCGAATGCCTATCTCCAGCCGAATTCGTTTCATAACATAAGACTTATCGGAAGAAGCAATTGGATAAGAATCATACGCTGAATGAGCAGACGAATCGACCGAGGAAAGAGATGCTTACACACTAGAACAGAACCTAACTCTACTTCTTTTTTTCTTTCTCTTGCTGCTATCCTCTCAACAGGTCAGTCAATATCAGTAGTGGAAGAAGCAGAGTAGTCCCCTGGTCATCAGTTAGTAGTTTAATAATCCCAGTAGTGGTCCTCTTGCCTTACCCTTCTTGCAAAGAGCCTAAGCGGTTAAAGCAAGGATTGACTTTTAGGCTGACTGGATGGGATCGGCCCTAGTACCGAGAACAACGAAAGGGGAACTACACCGTCCGCCCACTAATCCCTTCCCTCATCCTTGACTTCCTTTCCTGAGTCATCGTTTGCTAGTACCAGAGTTGGATGCTTACTTCGCTTTCTTTCCTTCCTAGGTCTATTCCTTCTCTCCACTTATTCGGTATGTCCGCCCAGTCGTCAAAGCTTTTCCTTTTTTCTGAGAGTAAGCACCAGCGGGTGAATCTTTAGTCATTTCCGGTATCGCTTTTTATGGTTCCATTTCCTTGAAAACTGAATCTTCATCTTCCTTTATTTTGACTTATGTCAAAAATTTTTATAAATAAGTAATTTGACTCCTGCAAATGCTACTAAGCCTAAGCAGTCCAATCCGTAGTACGTAATCCGTCGTAAGCATAAGGTCTAGCATTCTAAGCTGTCGAAGTCTTCGCTGTATTCGTGTCTGATGGCTTGTGAAATAGCCTCGCTTTTAGGGATGCCCCTTTCTTAAGGGCGAGTGATTGAGAGCGATTGAACAGCTTTCCTTGTCACGAACTGGACTCGAACCAGCCTCTCCAGATGCGGGTCTGGATTTCAACCTTTATGATCGTGACTTTGGTAACCCGGTTCGTCTTCGACAAAAGAAAGACTACATCCGGGGGGAGAAGGGCTTCTTCTCCCAAAGTCCGTCGGGCCGACGACAACCCGCGGCAACCATACCAAGACCTAACGAGAGATTTCTCTCTCTCCCTCACTTTTTGGCGCCAAAAACCTGTCAGCCCGGCCAGGGCGCACAGAGGTGTGGTTTGGGTCGAAAAAAAAACATCGGCGGCCTACCCGCTTTCTTTTCGGAAAGATGCCTCTCAACCGCTTTAGAGGACTTCTTGTCTGTTAGTCCTAAACCTTCATTCCAATGAATACAAATAAGATCAGAAAGGCCAATCGTGTATGGGGTAGGAAAACACTACACTTGCTCATCATTATCTGTTTTGGGGTCTTTTTCTTTTGGCTTTTCATCCTTAGGCGTAGGAGGAAAGACGGGATAGATAATAACTCCTTTGGCCCAACCTGCCTCAAAGTGGATAGGAACGTTGCATTTCTTATTCCACTCCAAGACATCGCGTGAAAAGTTATAATATTGATTGCTGTTATCTCTATGATACCGCCAAGTCAGAGTGATTGCCCAAAAAATAATAATGAGTCCAAAAAGAATAATTAATAATACCAAGATAATGATGAGCCCCGTGTAGTGGGGGCCGAGCGCCTCTCGTAAAAATTTGACTACTTGACCAATTCTTTGCATTTATAAGATTTGATCCTCTTCCTCCTATTCCTATTGATCAGAAGCATCCAGCAGCTTAGCGCCAGTAGCTTACTACTTTACTTTATGTAATTTCTCACTCTATCGTTTATCGAAGAAAGTGAGGCGCTCTACTTCTCTTCGGTCATACTTCCTTTCTTCTTATCCGAAGGTTCTTTCTCTTCTCTCTTTTTGTCACGATCAGAATAAAAGGTAGTTCGCTGGGCCTGTCTTTTTCTCCCAGAGGTGCTGGTTCGACTCCAGCTCGTGATAAGGCCTTTTTGGTCATATCCCTTCTTGGTCTCGCTTTGTATTGTTATATTCAGTTCCTTTGTCCTGTCCTTCCATCGCTCAACTATTTGTTGAACATTGAATTAGCCCGATATAAGATTAGCACCAACTGGGATCATAAAGCGGATTGGGCTAACGGAAAAGGGAGGAGTCGTTCTGCCATCGATTACAGGCAAAGCTTCCCCGAGCTACAGCCCTCACTGTCAGCAGATTCAATACACAACTACCTGTACCAGAACCACAGGCATATGCGGTATGCGGGTGTCAGGTCTAGGTCTAGATGGAGGTTCCAGTTCCGGTTATGGTTCGAGTGGAAAAAGCAGAGAGGGACTACCCCTCCACGACCCGGCCCGTAGACCGAGACGTCCCCTCGGTGAATGTATTAGTAGAAGAGATTTATTCTTGGATTATCAAGATAGAAAGCAGACTACCCGAAAGCGATGAGCTCTTTTAGTGATGCCCGTTCTTCTTTCGTAGTGACCAGGTATTCTCTCCTACGGGGAAGCCTTTCCCTCTATCTGGAGTAGCTTCTTTTCTTGAGCTTTCTGATCTGATTCAATTGTTGAAGAATGAACTCTTGAAGAGAGGTCTCTATTGACTTAAGGAACTGGTCAATCAAAGTTGACGTCAAGGCCACGCAGAATGCCCATATATTCCATATATAGAAGAATTTTTACTTCAATATATACTGAGAAAGGCGGCTAAACTACATCTCTTAAGAATCCCCGCTGATAGAATGAGGACAGGCAATTGCGAAGAAAGAAGCCTATGTCTTAGACAACTCTATTTAGTAGAGGGGATACTAGGGACACTCAAGTGTCACCGCTAAGAAGGTCTACAATAACGAATTGTAGTAGATCACACTGGAAAGGTATGGAATGTGACAAATAAACAATAGCATAACAGCCGAAATCAGTCAATTTCCCATTTGAATTTACCCGCGTTACAGAAAGCCGTCCCGGGAACCTTGTTCCTAAATGAACTGAGTCGCCTCCTCTATTGACCAAGAACGTCGGTTAGACTTTAAGGGACCATTCCCTGTAAGGAAGGCCGCTATTCACCCAAAGGGCGAACAGCCGAAAGCAGTACTTATATCCTCCCGTCCTACCAATCTTCCTAGTATGGTTGATCTTAGGGGCTGGGGTAGCTGGGAACACTAAACAAAGTAAGGCAGTGCTCCCTACCTCGGTTGAAGTGCTCACTCCGGACCGAGATGCCCGCCGCTAAATAGATTCCAAGTAAGACAAGTCAAAGCACCTCAGAAAGGCGGAAAAAGTAAAGAACGTGGATCTGGTGGATCACACCCGTATTGAATGTTAATGTGGACATGTCAGAAAGGGCGTACCAGCAGCAAGCAGCCCAACGGATCAGAGAGGGAAGAGGATTCCATCTCAGCCTAACGTATATAGCTGTCGGTAACTGCGGTTCGTCGGATACGGTCCACAAAGAATTCATTTATGTAAATGTATCTGTTGTCACGGAGCCAGCGAAGGATCCCCAAAAACGTACTTTTTTTTGAAAGCGTAGAAACGCAATCCGCAATCAATGAAACTAACTATACTAATATGGTAAGACCAAGACCTTACATACGGAATACATAATATGGCTAAGTCAGTTCCCAGTGATTCAATTGCTTGCCTTCTATTTAGTCCATGGTTGCTCTCGACTTAGTTCATACCTTCGATGGTGGTCCCTAAGAGCTAATACTTATATACGAGCGGTCCAAACAAGCCAATGGGCTACTTCTATATTAGGGAATATGCAGATCATTTGCTTGCCTTCGCTGTAGAAAGGCTTGCTCTTTCCTAAAATCCCTACGTGCTTGATCTCATGGATTGACCGGAAAGCTGTTTAGAATATCTTTTGGAAGAGTTCTTTCCTAGCCTTAATCTTCCGCTTCGCTTGCCAATTCCGCCTTAAGTAAGCTATAGGGCTTCCCAAGAGGGACGAGCTCTTCGAACTATGAACTCCAGAGCCAAAGGAATGGTTTCCTCTGAAGAGGATTTGGGGGGGCTGCTTCTCGAGTTGAAGCCTGATCTACGACCACCCTCTCTTTCTTCTCTACAGCCTTTCTTTAGCTATACCTTTAAGGCTGTTTTTCCTTAAGCGAGCGAATTACTAATAAAGAAAGGTGCTTTACTTTACTAATAGAATATCCCTTCTCGATAAGTAAGGTAGGGGCTTGCTGTTTAGTTCCAGTAATCGAGCTAGGCTCTTTTTCGGCTATTCAACTATCTGGAGTTCTCTTCTATTGCTGATTTGGCTGCCTTCTTTAAGAACCTTAGTCTCGAGTATCTTGTAAGCTATTGCTTTCCAGCCTTCCAACTCTCTTTGCTTTGATAGAAATCTCCATTTCACTTTCATTCGAAGGTCTAAAAGTAGTGTAAGTAAGTACTATTACAGCATTGAAACTAAAGAGGGAAAGCAAAGACATCCTATTCAAAAATTCGACAGGGGAAAGATAGCTCTAGTAAAGCAGGCTTCTTTCAAAGAGTAATGTAATTCCGATAATGTCTAGGTAGAGGACTGAGAACGAATGGTAGGAGCAAAGAGTTCCACTAACAATAAGACGGGTGGAAGACTTGAAGAAAGGCTCGTGGATGGTGACCTCTTACCCTCGTTCTCCGAACCAACTTACCAACTGAGGGTAATAGACCTAAAGACGAATGGACCAGCTAATGGAAGGCTAACGTACCGAATGGAAGGCTTGCAATCCTATTTAGAAAGAGAATGAAAGTAGTCTCCCCTTAAGGGGCTTCGGTGCCAGTTAGACAGGAAGGAAAGAGAAAGAAGAGATCGGCTTTGGATGATTTTCTAAATGAGAAAGACCCTCACGGAACAAAAACTATAAGGCTCTTTCCATTTTCGGAAACATGCTATCAGAGATAGAGCAATGGGACTAGACAAGGAACAACCCCTTACCCTCGATCTGATGCCCTGACTCTGATTGAAGGAAAAAAAAGGACTTGCTTCGATTCGGGTCAAGCAGGAAGCCAATGCACCTTACTTAGACGAATAAGAAAGCCAATCGCACTTCCACCAATAAGAGGTGCGGGGGATGGTGATACCCCTTGAAAAAAATAACTCACTTACAAGACAGAAAAGTCAACTAACGGAACAAGGATTATCTCGCTCCTTCCTCATAACTAATGGTACCATTTACTCGATAGAAGAAGGTCTGGAAGTAAGCAACCTCCCTCGCTCAAACCGAAAGAAGGATTACGTCCAAGACGGATTAGGCTGAAAGGCAAGGTGGGCTGATAGGCTTTGGAAGTCTTAGGCCTGAGACGATCGGGAATGCTTCTCCAACCTCAAAGATCAGTCCCTCCCTTCATTACACAAACTACTCAAGCAAAAGAAAATTCAACCTTCTAATACGGGACTGGAAAAAGAACCGGAATCTCATAGACTGTATCCACGACACCAACTGAGAGAGAAAGAAAGAGAGAGGTGAGAGTTTAGCCTCTTTTAGTTCATGCCCCGTAGCATTGATCAGTTTGAATGCAAGTGATTTTAGAATTTTAATTATATACGTGGTATGGCATGAGGAGAGATCTTCAAATCAATCTCTTCCAAGCCCAACGGCTGAAATAGCCGCCTTTTTTCCTTCAAATCAAAAAAGAATGGAAGAGCGGATTCGATTCCGAGTTAAGAGTTCGTTCTTCTTCTTCCTTAACCTTTTATAAGGCAATTGCCTGCCTTCAAGCTAGTCGAACTACCTCCTTACTTTAGGAAACAAACCAGAACATAGTCTTGATGTGGGCTGAAGGAGTACGACAATAACTTCTTCTATAGTATAGCACCTTCCCTCGGGTCATGAGCTGCTTTTTTTTCTAGCTAACTGCATTCGGCAATGTGGTTCTTCTATTCCATTCAATAGCAATGCTGCCGAATCCTCTCTCCCATGTCTTATAGTCCTAATCGGGGAAGTCTGCTTTGTGAGAGTGCAGCAACGGAGCGCTAGTCCTTAGCATGAATCTTTCTATGAACTATGCCCAAAGCATTCGAAGAGTAAGGCGTGGGATGGGACTACTTGTTCGTTCGACAGCTTTTTCGTTCTCAGATCCAGTCTTTTCTGCTGTTCAAAGAAATGCTTATCCTGAGCTTTTTCTGGCTGTGGGATCTATCCCTTATAGTAGCCTAGCCCCTCCGACAACAGACGAGAGAGTTGCGGTTACTGACTCGATCTCTATCGCCACTGCTGGATTAAAGGATAATTTCCTAAGAGTAGTCTTCCCCTGGAATCTTGATATCCTTATTAATATTAATAAAATTAAGGTTTCGTCTCGGCCTCGCCCTAACGAGTGAACTTCCTCACCCGAATGAACTACTTTACCTTGCTTTTGAATCTTTTACTGGGAGTTTCAGGGTATTGAATGATTCTTCTCCGCGAGTGACTTTTCCTCAATTTCTGCCTATCCCAAGTCTTGCCAAAGCCCAGGTTCGTAGACCTGCCATGCAAATCCCACCTCCTACCCTCTCTGTCTTCTCTTCAAAGCTAGCCGAGTCGTTCTCCAGATCGGATCGGTGTAGAGACAAAATACTTTTTACTTAGAAGGACTAGTTGCGCTTCTTCCTCTCCAACAGGTTCCATTCCTCCGCCAAGAGAACCCCTAGGGCATTCCTCTCTATCAATGACTGAAGAAAGAGGGCTCTAACTTCCTTATGTAAGAGGGAGGTTTCTTTCACGGAATCAACTATTTGAATACGTTACCACCAGTTGCCACATTTACTGATTCAACAGCGGCTTTCAAAGAGGCTTTCGTCCTTCGCTTCGGTCGGCTAGCTCTCCTCCCTACAGTCGCTTCTGTTCGGCGGAACATGGCACCATTGGTTCCTTAAAGGAGAGCAATGCTGTCGGCAGGGCATTCGAAAACACCCGTAACAGCACCTAGTGTCCGCCCGTATGATCTCGAAAGAGAGTAGAGAGTCCTTTTTACCCCTACTTCCCTGTGCTGCTATCCACTAAACTAAGATAGCGTGGTCCATCTATCCCTTTCACAAAAATTATACTCCAGTCTATGGCCTTAGGAGCAGGTTGCCAAACCCCCGAACATAAAAACAACGCTTACGCGCCGTAGCTATTGGTTCGAGTAAGGTCGATACTCAGGACGAAACCGCACAGAGATGATTTCGAACACTTGCCTAAGATATTTAAAAGGGCTGTATATAATATGGAGGAGTTTCGCCTCTTGCATGAGTATACGTTATGGACTGCCATCAGTCAAAACGGGTGGAATGAGTTCATGAGGTTTCGGATTGACACAGGAGAAAAATCCTTAGTAAAAGAACGTACCCTGAACCGCTTCGCAAACTCGGCCGATCCAGATTGAGAAATGAGGGACTTTTGATAACTAATTGAAACCCCAATTTCTTCAAACCCTTTTCATACATGGCAGCTACTGATGTGTCAGCAATGACAACGTCATCACCTAGTACTGCGTACCCATCAAAAGCGAACCCAGGTAACACCTGCTCTGCTGCCCACCACACCAGAATATGGTGCGATAGAGCAAACAAAGGCCAAGAGGAGTGATATCCAAGAGGTTGACCTGCCACAAAGCTGACCTGAGAGAAGGAATTGAATCAATAAAGGCAGAATGCGCTCTTGCTGCAAGAATGGCTTCTTCACGTGAAAATGCCCCATATCCTATTCTGTGCTCGTAGATATCTGAACTATTGGCATTTGCCCATACAAGAGCTTAATCAACAGGAAAGTAAGAAGGTAAGGCGCATTCTATAAAGCTCTTATTCCTTAAACAGGGGATTTTTCTACCATCTGTTTACTAACAGCAGATTCAATGGCATCTTCTTCTCCTCCTGCTCCTGACAATGCTATTGCTACTTTTTCTGATTCAATTGCTGCGAAATCCTTGCTTGCTTTGATTTGAGGGGATAGATTCAGTCTTTATCCTTCCTTTTTACAGTCACTATGTGAATTCCTTTCACTAGCATCGTAGATTCCGGTTATCCCGCTAAAGACCTTCTTCTGAACGGGACTACCACGGGCGAAAGGAAGCTGCGAAAAAATGATTTTGATGCTTTTGGCTGTGATGTGGCTGTGTGCCTTTCTTATACGAGAGTCTATGCCCTTGGTGGTCAGATCCATTTCTGCGATTAGAAAGCACGACTCTAGTGTGAAAGGTAAATAGCGCACCCGAGAAATAAAATAAATAAGATGAGTAGTGATCCGGGAAGAAGGGCATCCCCCGAAGCGAAGAAAAGTCTTAGATCACTCTATTGCAGAAGGTAGGTCAAATCCATGTGAAAGTGAAACTTAAGGTGGGAAAGCCAAGGTGGGGAAGCAACTATCCGGGTTGGTACAGTTGAAGTTGGTTCCGTAGATGTAGATCGGTTCAACAAAGTAATCTCATAAGGAAGCGAAGGCTTGAAGACGCTCTTTAGAATGTGAGAGGAGCGAAAAGAACGTAAAGTGGTCCGAGAATAGAGCACCTAGCAAGATGAGGGAGTTTCGAGAAGCGTTGGAAGACTTTCATTTACATGATCTTAGCGCGTAGTGGGAGTCTTCCTTTCAAGTAGATCTCTCCGAGTTCTCGAAAGCTCGTGAATCGGCGTTTATACAGTTACTCGGGGAAGAATTAGCGAAGTACGAGTGCTCAATTCGATATCTGGGCTTTCGATCATTCAATTTGGAGTGTGAGCAAAGATTGACGGGGGACGTCTTGATAGAGGACTCATTACCTCGTAAAGAAAATAGTCAAAAGAAGGGCATAATATAAAGGCTTTGCGCCATAACTCGAATCCGAGCTTTCTTCCTTTCAAGCCTTCCTTTCGTGCTCGCTTTCGAGGTACTCGCTCTTAGACTTCCACTTCCCCCGCAGATCTGTTATCTAGCTCGAGTGTCTTCCTCCCTCTCCTGTCAAACCTTTTCTTGCAAACAGCCTATTCTTCTATCCCACGGAGTTATTCCCCGAAGGGAAAGCCGTAGTCCCTGCCCCTGGGAGAAGTGGAAGGAGTTAGGAGGAGGGAGCGCCCTTTGCCCTAAGAAATAGGCGGCTTCGCCTTCAAGCCGTCAAGAAAATCGAGCTAATATGTGATCGGGGGGAGCGGTGGTTAGATATAGGGGCGGCTTCGCTGGCTTGGATTGGAAGGAAGGGCTTCGCTTTCCGATCGCTTTTTGAGGCCGGTTTGGGTGCGCGTGGGCAAGTTCGGGATTCGCTATCGCTTTCGACTTGGAGCGGCTCACCCCCCTTGTCACAACAAGGGCGAAGTCGCTGAAGCGAGTCTAAAGGCCAAAGAGTGATCTTTGAACGCTACTACGCATCCTTACTAATAGTATAGTGTAAGGTAGGTTTGGGTATAGCAGGACTTGAACCTGCGACCATTAGGTTAAAAGCCCAATGCTCTACCAACTGAGCTATACACCCAAAAAAAGATGTAGTAGTAAATAAGGATTGGTGCGGAAAAGAAAAGAGGGCGGCCCCTCTTCTTCTCATCATATTAAAGGGGCTTGGGCTCTAAAGCCGGCCTTACTCAACAAGCACCTTTCTTATTATTAGTAAGGTTGCTTCTTTCCACTCATTGAAGATTCTATCTAAAAAAGAAGGTCAACGGGGGATAAAAAAGTTGCTCTCACTGACACCATCTACGAGAAGGTGAGGTCTCTTTCTTTCCAGCCGCCATACGGTTCGCCTTAAAGCCTTAAAGACGGATAAGGGGAGGATATGGTTTATGTAATTACGGTCTTTGTTGGCCGTTGTTCCGGTCGAGCACTCTCTTTTCTTTGTCCAATTCCGTCTTACCAAACAAGACTGACTTCTGACCAACCCGCGAAGGGTTGTGAGGTTGGACCAGGTACGAAGAATGAATCTATATCTGTGTACGGAAGTTGCCGGCCGGCGGCCGCTCAACTGTTCGAGCGCAATGCAGTGGTGGTTGGTTCCGATTCGACAAGGGTAGAATGCCTGGTCGAAGGTCCAGTACAGTAGGTATCAGGCGTGTTCGTTTTGGCTCCCGAGCGAGAACGAGAAATAGGCGATGCACCATCCTTGCTGCTACGTACGTTGACCTTGACTTGACGGATTCATCCAATTGAACCCACACTCAAAGGAGGACCACAAGCTTGGGGCTCGACGAAACAAAAAGTATCAGCATTAAGAAACTTCTTGGGGTTAGCAGTGAAAGAAAGAGCCCGGCATTCATTTCTTCATTCATATTCATAGCTGAGTCTACTAAAAGAGGGACCGGCCTCATCGTGGTGATTATAGGACATCTCTGATCGTTCACCTCTAATGTGACACGTTCCCTCTCAGTTATATGATCAACGGCATCAGTCGGCTAGAGAGCGGGGCTATTCTTCTTCCGGGGAGGCTAAGTCGTCCCCTCTACTGATCGAACCCTCAGTTCGGAGGTCTTCGTCAACATGTTACGAGGCTCCAGTCTTCGGCGGGTCACCATTACTTGACTTAGAAAGACAAACATCTGGGCAAGGGAAAGCGCAGTGCGCCTGGTGCAAATGGCTTTCTTTTTTCATGATATACCAATCAGAATGGAGGGCCTACCTACGTACATGATTGATAGAATCACTACATAGGGGGGGGTGGTCAACTTGATGCGGGAGAGGCATGAGTGCAGTTCGATCTTGTGGTGTATTCGTTTGTAGTGAGTAGGGCCTCTTTCTCGTTGATCAGTTCGCCTCCGCTCTATTGAAAGGTCTCTATTCCTACGGCGGTTTTGTCAACGAACGCGTCTCGGGCCGGATTGACTAACCTAACCCTTAAGGGGGCCTTTCCATAGTTGGGTGCTCTGCTTTAGTGTAATTGACGAAGGCTAGGCTAGGTTTGGTAATACCCAAAACAAATGAAAAGAGATCGGGGTCGATAGTTGGCAAGGAACTTGATCCTCCCAAAAAAAGGGGCAGCTGCGGTCGAACTCTAATTCTGGAAATAAGTCGGGGCCCTTTTTTACCAAGTCTACCGGATAGTTGATGATAGAAGGCGCAACGGTAGTTGCGTTGCACAAGACGGTGCCGTCTCACTTCGAGTTCCTTCCTTCGAAGTAAAATCTGATGATACGCTTCGGCGATGTTACCTACCAAATAAAAGGCCTGCTAGGTGATCGAAATCGCTCAGGTCAGTGAGGACTCACTCACTCACCTACTCCTTCTAATAGTTTCTTCTATCTACGGAATTCAAAAGGCGACCCGCCGCGCCGGGCTATAAGATAAGATACAGCTGTTGTACTACTTGACTGGTAAGAAAAAGCTTACGTAAGAACTGGAAGACTCTTGTATGTACGGTAATCCTCTCTTCTGCTATTGGTGGACTGTTGCACAGAAAGGCTGACAGAAGCAACGTTTTTTAGCGCGCTTTTCAAGCGCTTAGCTTCTGCTAGCGGCGGGCGACAAGGCAATGAAATTGGTTCAGTTGGAAGCCGGTACGAACGAAGCCTTTAGAGATAGGGTAGGGGGGCGGCTTCAGAAGTTTTTTATTTATCCCCTCCCCCCTTCCTGCAGGCTCCTCAGGACATTCTCTGGATCTTTGACGACCAGGAGAATCTATTCTTTGTAGGCGTAAGATGTACTCCTCAAAGACTGCTGACCTTTAGTTTCCGACAGAACCATGGTAAGATTGTCACACCAGAAGGCTATTCAAAAGACTGCGAAGAATCCGATCTTGGTGGCATCAGTAGCAAAGGAAGTGTTCTCCTCACCAGGGTTGAAGATGTAGGTTCGATAGGACCTGGAGGAGAAGGTGGTTTTCTTATTCGAAGCTAGTGGAGTGGGCAAAAGGAGATCCCAAGAGGTCTATCCCTTGAGAACTTCGAAAGGACCTGAGAAAGGTATAAGCATTACAAGGTTAGAGAGCGGGGTGGTGAGCCCTCTTCAATAATGTAATCCAAGTATTAAAGAACCCGCCTGTTTTCGTAACCGGGATGGGATCCAGCAATACATCAAGAGTAACACCCGGAGGCTATGCAGTAAAACCACTGAACATAGCGTAGCCACTGTCTAAGGACCGTCCACTCCAAGAAATCCTTTATCTTAGGAAGATGGACATCGTCCGGCGTGACCACCAAATCACAAGGACGAAGCTTATATGGGATGATGATGTGACCTACGATATAAGGGTGACGAGGGCGGCCTCTACCCAGCCATAGGCTTACAGGTAAAGTCATCTTCAGCCACATACCACGCATTCTGTCGATACGGATAGAGCGGGTATGGTCGAGTTTAGAAAGGGTCCTATAACCCACACCAGTGAGACGACAGATTGTTGAAAACGGCCGTAACCGGTACTTCAAATGTACCACTATAGCTCCGTATGGATGGTGCGCGTTCAGCAAGGCTCGACAAGTCCTTTGTCAAGTCCCTCACTCGGAATGAGAAAGAAAGGATTTATGATACGAGATAGAAAGACCTAGATTGCCCAATTCCCGTTCATAGGCTGCAGCTACTTGCTCATCGCATATCACCTAAGACGGCGTAACTAGAAGTGAAATACATTGCGTGGCTGCCCGATCAGGCTAATGCTCTCCGTACGCCCTATCGTTTAGTCGTAGAAAGTCCATAAGGATTTCAATCGGCTAAGTTTTTTATTATGCCTTCGCTTTCGATTTATTCATCTTTCTCGATGCTTTGAATAGCCCTAGTAGAAGTTAGAAAAGACTACCCGCTCTCGCTTACTTGCTTGCTGGAAAAGGGCTTTCCTTAGAAGTCTTTCCTTTGCCCTTCTTTGTTCTTTCTTCCTGCACTCAAGGGATCTACATCCTCGTCAGGCTCCTTCGAATACTATTTATCTGTGCCTGCATTTCATCAAATGGGCGGTCAACATATGAGTCAGTTTGGCTTTTCTCTATAAGTATAAGGCTTGTGAGCATTATTCGTCACGTTACCGCGTCCACCCGCTGACACGACATGTACTCAAGCAACTTTTTTCCCAAGTTATAAGCATTTGTTCTTGGTTGCTGCGATCAGGCGTACCGCCTTTTCCATCACCGACCTGTAGAACTGCGAGGGAGTAAGAAGAAATGAGATAGCCATGAGATTCATATAGAAAGTCTTGTTGAGTGCAGGTTCATACCCACTCCCGCTCAGGAAGGGGGAATCCCTCGATATTCTCTCGGTAACCTGTGAACGGGTCTATAATACGTACTTGCCCCCATGAAAAGGTATTGGCACTGTCCATCTGGGGAAGTTGGGGGGGACATGCCTCATCCTTCTCCTCAGCACTGAGTCTCCCGTCCATCGCCAATTGTGTGTCCAAAAAATTGACACAAACGAACTACCTACTATGGAAAAATAAGATAATTTCTTTGATTGAAGCACAAGTCTCAGTTTCGTTGATGGAACTGGAAAAGAACCAAAGTACTTCTTTACTTTCTTGATACTTATTAAACAAAGGTGAGATAATGAACCCTGAGTACGTAACCGGGAGAAGAACAAACCGACTACTCAAAAGTTTCATGATAGGAACCATGGCCGAAGACGTTCTTTTCTTAGTCCAACGAAAAGACTCAGAACGTCTCGTGATATTTGGATGTATGTGCTTAGAAAAAACGTTTGCCCAATCTTCAAAGGACCGAGAACTTCAACTACAGTGTAAATTGCAGCTATGTCGCAAAGGGTTCAAAACCGTGGGGAAGAGGGTATGCACCCCGACTTTTTAAGGGTTAAGGGAAGAGACTACTGTCTTGATGATTTAACAGACTTCCATTTCCATCTCTTCTTGGGCAGCAGTTCCTGGATTACCCTCTTCTTGCAGGGAAGCGGCCGAATGATTGGTCCAACGGCGGCAGAGGCGGTCTTGGAACATATAGATCTGCCCAGTGGATCTTCGGCTTGGGTTGATCCAACCAATTCTTTTTGACTCTTGGGGTCTTCTCAAAGATTCTATCAGAGTTGTTGTCACCGATGGCTCTTTCATAAGGTCGGTAGAGGCAAGCGCTTACTTGCTTGCAGGACCGTTGTCGATCTCTATCCTTTCTTCTTCGTCATACAACGACATGAGGGAATTTCTTCGTCCAATTCGAAGCCTTCTTTTTCAAGGATTGACAGTAGCCTTGTTACTCTTTTTTTTCGTTTATCTCGAATAGAAGTTTAATATCCATACTGATAAAAAAAAGAGAAAGCACTTTGCTTTTCGATTGTATACCAGTTCGAAGAGAAATCTCCATCTTTTTTATTAATGATTGAGTGAGAACACAAAAAGTAAAGTAAGTAATCCTAGATTGACCACTTCACTTAGCGTACTTAAATCTCTCGATGCAAACAAAGATCTCCCCATATCATATTCATTCCTCAGTCATTCATCCCTACGATCCTCCTGCGAATTCCCTGCTAAGCCTTCTTTGATTGAAGTGTGCACACTTGTTGTACAGATAGGGACCTAATCTAATCCGAAGCAGAATGAGTGAGGATAAGACTTAGCCAAGCAGATAGAATAGACTTTCACTTTAGAGTGCTTATTGAGTAAGTGATCAAGACTGAATGAACTAGTACATTTGAAAGAATGGAATCGTAACAAACTGAAAAGGACTCGAAAGAAAGATTGAGCGAAGGGAAGGAAAGAAAGAAGAAGACCTATTCTTTTTTGAAAAATACCAAAGGTGAAAAACAAAGTAGACATGTGTTAGAGAAGGAAGAGACTGTTATAAGAATGCTTGGTGGCTACTGTAGCTTTAGCCTGATTTTTAGGGTGAGAAAAAAAGTAGATAAAAGCTCGTTTTGTTGTGAATTGAGCAGCATGCGTAACCTTCACTTTTTCGTTGACTTGTTTGGTTTTTGTTTATCGGTAAACGTAGTATCCAAAATCCCTCACTGCAGCCCTGGAGCCTCAACAGTAAGAGTACACCGAGTACGTGGTTGCAACCAACCCAGCTATCGGATAAAGAAGGAGCTCGCAAATCGCGTTTTCACGTGATTCTTGATGTCGGAATTAGACCTTGACGGCGAGTGGACTCGAACCGTCCCCTTCTTTTTGATCGCATCGCGGGTTTGAGGGAAGGGAATCTTGCTCTCTCGTCTTTATTAACGTCACCGCGACCTTTCTCTTTCTGTGTCTAGATGCATTCTGTGATTTGACGGATTGAAATCAACTTCTCTTTTACTTTACATTGCTAGTTGATTCTTGCTATCGCCTCACCGATTTTAGGGCTTCGGCTTCCTTCTTCAAGAGCTTCAGCCTCGCCTCTCTTTCTGCAGCATCTTCTCCACAGGGTACTTATTCTGATGAAGCTAGCCTTTCCGCTGGTTTTGATCTTGCTGCATCCATGATCTTCCAGTTCTTCTAGCCCATTTGATTATGGGTTGGCTTGCGAAATAAGTGCTTTCCACCCGAGAAGATCAAACTCGTTTGTTATGACATCTTCTTTATCTATCTTCCCCTCCCCTGGATAGAATGCTTTTCTTTCAGTTTCAGTAGGATTTGTCGAACGGCTTAGTTTAGCGGCAATTTTCCCCACTAGCGTGCTTGCGCAGATGAGCTTCTCCATAAAAAAAAGGAAAGGAATCTCCGCGTATTCATTTCTACGATTTGATTGATAAAGCAGCGCCCAAAGACTGTGCCCATACATAGTAGGCCGGTCGTCTGGCTAAGATAAGATCCAATCTGACACTTTATGAGCAAAAGGCACTCGCTCAAAAGAAGAAGAATCTTTCGCTTCAAGTGTGCACTAGCGCTTTGACTTTGAGGAACCAGCGCCCAGGGCGGTTGGTGGGCAGGTCCACGTTTGGCTAATCAGACTCTTGGACATGAATAAAAGCATTCAATCAATCTGACCAGCAAAGAGTCTCTTTTTCTTCTTTTTTTAGGGACGTACGTTGGTGACGAACGTAGCGTAGAAAATGTTCCGCTGATGAAATCCTCCCGGAGGAAGAGCAGCCTAAGTACGGAGAAGATGAGCCGATACTCTTCTCGAGGTACACGGTTGCCCGTCGATCCTAACCCTCGTCGTCGGAAAAAAAAAAAGATCATAGTGCACAGCAGTTCAGACAATCACCCTTAATCATAGGATGAGAATCTTAAATAAAGGCTTCATTTTCCCCTCTTCGTCTTGATTAGATTTTTGTTCACTCATTTCCCTTGTTGAGGAACCCCCAACTCACTTACAAACGAAAGATCGACTACTCTCATTACAGCTACTAAAGCTATGAACCGCGTTATATTTCACTTCCTACCTCTGCTTCTCCCTTTGAACCAACCTTTCCTTCCCGAACTCTTCCTCTCCAACTCAGTCGAGCTGTAGTCGGTCGCCTCGTATGAATAGTCAAAGCTCGGACTTAGGAGCTGCTGGCCCTAATCGAATGAGTGGCTACACCCTCCTTTCCCGAGGAGAGAATGTTTAATTCAACCAGTCAAATCCTTGCTCAATGCCCGTTCGTTCCTCTCCCGTTGGTCGAGTGACTTAATAAATTACCTTGAACGGGAATACTCTCAAATCGAAGGCAGAAAAACCCGGTTCGATAGAGCCAGGGCTTCTACTGGAGGTTTAAAGATACTGGTTTTCCTAAGATAATAAAGAGGTAAATATATTGGATAGATACTTTTTTATACAGGCTTTTAAGCTAAAAGGTACTGTACTAGCTCGCTGGCTTCCCTAAGATCCAAAGCTTTCAATCGATGGTTTTGGGAAATAATGATTCTTACTTGCTAGCTGTCTTAATAGATAGATATGGATTGATCCACGAAAATCAATATGATACTTTTCAGAGGCCAAGGGATACGTGACCAAAAAGAGAAAACTTTTACACGTAGGCGTCAAGGCCCGAGAGCTATTCGTCATGCCTTCTCTGGTGTCCATTTTAAGGTGTGAACCCCCGCTCTAGCAAGGTCGGCCAAAGAAAGCAATTGGTACCATGTATTCACTTGCAAGAAAGGCATACATTATCAACTGAATTCGAGTGCTACTTTGTCTAAAATGCTTACATGCCTAAGAAAGTGAAAGTCGTTCAAATGAACTTTCTAACTAATAGACTATACCGACATCGAAAGAAAAAGAAAATCAAACTGTTGATAGAAGGACTTATCTTAGTTCAACTGGCCGGGATGGGACACAATTCCCAGGGTCCATCACTACAACTCTCACAGTCTCGGCTGGATCGAAGACAGAAAGAAGGGCTTAAGACAAGATTGTGCTAAATCAACTATCGAATAGAACCTTCGTCCGGTTCACCGGTCGGTAAGCGAACTGAAAGATTGGAATCCTTTTCTCGTCCACAAATAGGAGTTAACCTAGTGAAGCCTAGAAGGATTCTCTTGAGTCATTGTATATGAATACAGAAATAAGTAGTTTAAATAGCTGCTCCAGCGAATACTTTAGATGCGGACATAGCTCATGGCGAAAGGAAAGGCCTTGAATCACTCCTTTCCATTCCATTGGGTCTAGCAGGCAAGAGGGGAGGATGCTATTATGCTATGCCCCAGTTGCAGCGGTGCCGAGATGCCGGGGATAAAGTACTAGTTCGCTTAGTCAATCTTTTGCCTACATCTCTAGCTGCACAAGGCCAGTATGTGAATACTTGGAGAGCGCAGTACAAGGTAGGTGGTCTTTGCTGCTTGGTTTATAAGCTCGCTCGTAAGCCGGGGATAAGCAGTTCTATCGGAGTCTCGATTCGCGTCAATCTGTACATGCTGACCGGGCTAAATATTTTAATAAAGGTGCGAATGCGGGAAGGTGCCTAGCCTTTCATATGAATCTGACTCTATCAATTCCTTTTGAATAAGGGGCCTAGCGATCTACAACCGTTCACGTCGAAAACAGTCTATTGACTCCCGAGATGCTTCTGATTCGAATTGATTCTATCTTTACTGCCCTGAGAAAGCAAAGCTAGCCTTTTAACATAGAATTTTCCTCTGACGAGCGGGATGTTCTTCGATCCTCTTAGCCGCTTAGATCAATACCTACTGCCCCCGATGTGCAATCCCCAGTTTATAGAAATGCCTACTCTATTTTTTCACCCGGAGACAGAGCCTCTTATTGAAGACCCTTCCTAAGACAAGCTTACCTATGAAACCTTTATTTTCCAGTTTATTGTTAGGTCTTGGAGGGCCAGTTAATTGCTAGGTTTTATCATGAATGTGTTATCCATTGGATTGTTAGGTTTTTAAATCCTTAATGAGCCAGTGGGTGGGCAAGGAAAAGCTATGGGTAAGGTAGGAAGGAGGGCCTGTGGTGATTAATTATGTTAGATGCGCGGCGTATATCGCGCTTCCTCGTTACGATAAGGGGATCTAATCTTCATTAATTGAATTATTGGGTCTTGAAGCTAGTCGCAGTTACTATACTATCTTACTCTATCAGAAAGGGGGTATGCTGAGAACATCCTTTCTAGATTTCACATGGACAAGGCCCACCACTGCAATTCCTGCCAAGTCACAAATCTCTTCTTCTTCAGGGGCTTCCTGTTCCTACCGAAGATCGCAGTCTTGTTGGACGCCCTACAGTATCTCAATCTGACCAGGCCTGACATTTCCACTGCTGTAAGCATTCTTAGTCAATCCATGCACTGTCCGCGAGCTGCTGATAAGTGGGAAGATGACCAAGTGCAAGCTTCTCACGGGATGCTTTAGGTGAGGTCTAGTTCTTAGCCTACTGTCTCCCCTTTCAAAAAATGTCTTTTGACAATGCTTTCTCGCGCCTGCATCCACTCCTTTCACTGCCTTAAGAGCTCTACTCTCTTCTATCTGCCTGATCCCCTATAGCTTTGACCCCATCATCATGCAAAAGGAAGGCCATGAGAGTACTTGGATTCTCAGTGATCAGACTGATCCTACATAGGCCAGTGGAGGACTTCCCTAGTCTTGGTAAGAGAAAGAAAGAAGAGAGAGAGAGGAAAGGAGAAGGGGCGGAATTATAGACTGATTATCCCACGCAGTGCAGTAATAGGCATCCCACTCCCAGTCTCGCTAAGTTGTCGTTCCTACGGCCTCTGGAGAGCATGAAAACGCTAGTTCATCTGCTCACATATGAACGCCCTCGTCGGTAGGCTTTCAAAAAGTGATTTCAACTAAAGTCTTGAGTGAAGGAAAATATATATTTTTATAGGAATAACCGACCCCCATGTGCGAATTACAAAATGTGCTTCGTACCGCCACTGCTTTCAGTTAAGTTAAAAGCCTTAGATTAGGAACGGCAGACTCAAGGCGATGACTAGTAGTAAATCCCTCCTCTGAGATTGGACGGGGATTGTTAACAGCTGTATTGATTTAATAAAACAAAAACCAAGCAAGCAGTTCCTAAGCCTAAGGAAGAGCTTTGACTGGGTAGCCCTTCTCGCTATTTCTTATGTAGCCTACGAGACATTCTTTGAATAGAAGTTTATGAAAACCCCGTAAAATGGGATTAAAGCACTTTGACTTGCCCGAATCCCATGCACACTTCCTCGTTCTATTCTAAAGCCACAGCTGAATGCCTTATTCTTATCTGCGAACTAGTCCCTAGTGGAATTCCCGTCATTAGGCTATTTAGTTACCTAGCCTGCTAATCTATTGAATGAGGATACGGGATGAAATCCTATATTCTAGTAAAGAATAGTAAAAATAGGATTGTTTGTTGGACTGGCCAGTGATTCATGCCCGACTTGAGAGCCTCTTAGCTAGAAGAGAAGTAGGATGATGCGAGTTAATGCAAGTTTCCTAGCAGCTCATTGAGTTATCCAGCAAGCCTATTAGCAAGATCGACTTCATGAACACTATGCCAATCCAGCTAGTTCCTCAGCTAAGTGAGTTCAGCGAGTCTCTGATTCTGGCTACTCGTTTAGCGATTAGCAGTTAGCGAGTGTCTATCTATGTCACACTTTGATCTCAGACACTCCTTGCATTGAATTCCGGAAGTTCTCGCTGACCGAGCCACGCGAAGAGTACCAGACTGGTGCTTGTACGTCTTCCCATTCCAGGGTCAATCGAGTCTACGAACGGAGTGCACCAAATTCATTCTTTTTCGAGACCAAGAGTGAGTCCTTTTGTTGTCGATGGAGTCAATGCTAGAAGTAGGACTATTTCGGTAGCCTCTTAGTGAGGTGAGGTGCAATGCCTTTTTCTTTGCTGCTTTTTAACAGCCCTCACGCATCAAGGGCTGATTTTCATTTCTTGCTTGACGAGCGAAGTACACCATTAGTTATGGGTCACTTCCGTCGATCTATCATTCGAAGTCTTCGCTGTCAGTTATGGGGTTGCAGGTCTGATGATCTTTTCTCTTCTTTCAGAAGCTAGGATTGGACCGGCTTTCCTTTCTTAACCAGGCTCAAGGGAAGTTAGGAGTTTAAGAAGCCTTGGTGCCCAGCGAAAGCGAGTTCTTCCTTTTCCTTTAATAAGATAAGGCAATTGCCCGTGTAAAGGGAAAGCTACCAAACTCTCTTTAGATTGATGCCCGAGATCATTCCTTTTACAGGTAACTGCAGGGGGTATGGTATCAGGGGGGAAAGGAATGGGACATGGAAAGCCAGCTTAGTCAATTTGGTACGTGGCCCTTGAAGGTTCGTTTCTTTACATCCAGTGCTCTTTTCCGGGTAAGATTTTGAATCCTACTTTCATCCTCTTTCATTCCCGGCAGTATGAGATCTAGTGGAATTAGTGGACGACTCTGAATGCAGAGTAAGAAACTACGGGTTTTTTTGATCGACAACTTGCTAGTCGACAGAAGGAGTTTCAAACTCGATAGCTTTCTGGTTTAACTACTTTCTGGAACTCTGATAGCACCTTCGACTTCAAAAGTCTCGAAAATCCAGACTTCAATCGCGAATTATCAGTTGGAAGAATCTTTGTAATAGAGGTAGTATACCGGGCTAGCAGGACTGAATGCTTAGTAAGCTACCCGTATATAGGTATGTGGGAAGGTAATTGAATATTTCGACTTACTTTATAAGGCCTTGAATTGAGGGATAACCTCTTTCTCTTTCTAGGGCAGGTGCAGGAGCCGCGGGCTCTAAGGGATAACTTTGTAGAGTAAGGTATGATATTCCCCCTCAGAGAACTTCAACTCCCCTTCTTTCGGTAGAGAATTGGCTACTTCCTTCTCGTTCGATCCGTATAGTCTAGGGCAGTGGATTGGGTATCGAAAGGAATTTTCCACGCTTCCTTCATTGCTTTATTCATGCCTTGACTTCCCGAATCAAGGAAATTCCCATGCAATTACTGAAAGCTGACTTCATGCCATTGAAGACAGGCCAGGAAAGCATTGAATCATTTCCGAGGTTTTTCCTATTAGGTCAGTAGTTCACTCACTTTCTTCCCTTGCTTCTTACCTACTTCGGGAGATTTTCCACAGCTGATTCCGTACTTTTCTTATACTTAGGAAGTCGATTTGGGAAAGAAGAAAGAGTGCTTGAAGAGAAAGCTACCCAAAGGAGAAGCAGTATATGCAAGGTCTAAGCCTTACATAGTTGTCTTTGTCTCCTTGGTACCCCTCCCTCTTACTTATTCTTCCTCCGTAATAGCTGCCTCGCTAGCGAAGGGTCTTCCAAGCCCTGAGCGCGCTGAGTGCTTAGCACTGAATTAATAGCATCACTTCTACCACTTGCATAGCATATCGGTAGTAGCTACAAGACAAAAAAACTAACTCAAGAACACAAGAGAAGCTCTTTTTAAATGGCAGAGCTACAAGAAAGCATCTACTAAGCTAACCATCTAATCTAAGCAGTAGTATCTCAACTCAACGAATAGCTTTTCCGCAAGAGGAAAGAGCATCTATCTACACAGCCCCTGATTGCCTTAGCTAGGTTGGCTCCTAGGCTAAAGCAACTGTACAACAGGCGATGTTATCAGCGATGCCTCGCAGCATGGAATGTTATTTCTTCTTCCTCTGGGCTCTAGAATGGAAGAATGGGTTCAGCATCAACTCCGGGATTCTTTCCCCGACTACAAGAAAAGAAAGCCTTGCTTGCTTCTAATTTGGTTTGGCATTCTAAGGAGCAACTTCCCCGTAGGCTCGATTCGGTTCCATCCTACGTCTTATCACTCGGAATTTTATTCTATCACACTGGTCACACTGGTGGTACTTTTTGTTGAATTAAAAGATTGGATTAGTCTTTCTGTACCCACCCCCACCCCCGTTTGAGAGTGATTAAATATCAATAGGGAGACCTCCTAATAACGATAGTGGAATTCCGTCCTAAGGCTTTCAATAATGAATTTTATGGCATATTATTTAAGCCTAGTATCTCTGTGACCTTATTCGATATCGATTGAAGAGGCATGAAACTTAAGGAAAAGCGGCCATAGAGCCAATCTCTCCCATTAGTCAGACAGATGCGATCGTTAGAGATTCAAGATTTCCGGTTGGACCGATTTAATTCAAGCGATTGAAAGAGGAAAGACCGATTGATAGAGGTTGGACGGATGACCATGTTAGCATATGAGCTGCTTTGCTAGAAAGGAAAAATTCATTAAACCATAAACATACGTACTGCCTTGCCTGGAAAGACAGGAAGAACAGGGCTAGTATTCATCAAAGTCTTCACTCTGAACTGGGTATCAAAAGATCGATACCATTAATAGGATATGTAATTCCATTCCTCCTATCCGATGAAAAGAACTCAACTCTAAGTCATTTGCCGAATCATTAATGATAGAACCAGAGCAAAGGAGGGAACCAAAGACCATACTTACAAGAAAGCTTGACAATCGGGGATCAATTAGAGATGAATAGAAGGGAAAAGAAGTACGGGAAAGACAGTTGCACGGTTCAGTGTGCCAATCCGTAGCTGTCCATTCAATCCATTCATTCAATCAAGCCAGTTTCCGTTATTCCAGTAAATAAAGGTATGGTACCAGCAGTTCCAGTTAATAAGAAGAAAAGAGCTAGAGCCGGAGAAGCCTTTTAAAAGCCTCGATCATAATTCGAAATAACATAAGTGAAGATCCTTTCGTTCTACCCAACGGTCACCGAAAGAAATTAATCCCTTGATTGACGAAAAGGGCAAGGAAGAGGACAAGTGGAACGTCTATTGCTCCACTTTGTTAGTCTAGTAGCAAGCGCGGTACCCACTGAAACCTTTGTTAGGAAAACCGAGAGAGGAAGCTTTTCAAGATGCAGATGAATTGAGACCTTCCGGAGTAAAAGCTTGCTGGAACTTCTCTAAAGTAAAGGTAGAGGTAATTTATTCATAAGGAAGAGAGCTATTACCATCACAAAGACTTTCTTTCCTCCCGAAACTTCGCGAGGGTAGACGCCTTTACATTACAATAGGCTCTGTCTCTTTCCCTTTACCCTTAAAAGCCTTATTTGGTTTTGGTAAGGTATGATAAAAAAGAATTCCTTCCTTACTTAACCTTCCTGCGATACTAACCAGGGGTTCTAAGGTTTGTAGATGCTCGCCCTAATAATACTTACAGGAGAGGAGGGTTAGAGCTATAGATTTGACTATCTAAGAGAGAGAAGCCGGTAGCGAAGTTCCATGTAGTCTTCCTTGAAAGCTCGCACTAGCATTCCTGGCTTCCTTTCAAGCTTAGAATATCACGTCTTCCTTAGAAAAGCTGTTAGCCTAGGTCGGATCCTAGAATTACTCTACGCTCGTTACTCGGATTAGCTCGGAGTTTTCCCTTCATTTCATTCTTTCTTTCCGGTTTAGCTAAAGCTAAGGTCGAAATCAATCCCTCTTTTTCCTGTGCTTTACTAGTAGGGCTAATGAACGACCCTTTGATCAAATAGTGGAAGCTTCCTTCCTCTAAATAAACCTCTAAAGGTGCAACGAACGAGAAGGTAGCACTTCCCCTCTTCCGATGCTGTTAGCTCGACTCCTGGTATAGCTCAACATAGGCATGTAGCCGATTTCGTAGGTGGGAACTCTTCTTTCATCTCAAGCTCCCGGGAGCCTAAAAAAGGCATCAACCGCAACAAGAATTTAGGAGTCAATGCCCAGCAAAGTCCTTAACCACGCGAAAGGGAGATGCAATCCGAACCTCAGGAAAGATCCGATCCTTCTTGTATTATACTTGTATTATAGGGCCGTTCTCTTTCTTTTCTATTCGGCCCATCATTTCGTACCCAGGAAGATTTGGCAATCGTAAGGGCGGCTAGGGCCGTTGAGAAAGCGTCAGAAAGCAGGGTGGTCTGCCAAACTCCCACACTAGCTAGATAAACCTTTCTCTATCATCTCTTAAGGACTACTATACATCTTCATGTAATATGTACCAGAGGTAAGGCAGATAGCTACCATCATCATTATATATGTCATTCCATAATTAAGTAGCTACCCTTCAACCCAGAGGAAAGTACCTTTCTACTTGAGATCATAAAAAACAAGCCAAAAAGACCGGGTTTCTTTAACAAGAAAAGATTATGTACGTGTTCCGCTAGTGAAATCGGTCTTTCATTCTGATCGTGACTTTTGGTTACCCGGTTCGAAACGTGGGTGCCTACGCCTGGGGCCGGTCGCATGGACCGACGC